CAGTTCTTATTTTTAAGTAAATGCCTTTCACCCAAGTATGTTTTCAAAATCAAAAGTTCTTTCTGGGTGATCTCAAACCTTTCAACAGTTCTCCCTCCAAAAATAAATTGCGGAAGTTTTTACATAGAAAGGGTTTCCTTGTTACTAATATAATACAAGCCCTAATTTTTCTTTAGATCTACTTGTTTCACTCCGATAGTATCATAAATGGAGTCAATGCATAGGAAATGAATGCATTTCCATACTATTAAGTTAAGTGAAATACATACGATATAATCTGGATTATATCACATTACTTATTTTACTGGATATTACGGAGCCCGTTCATGCAGGATATGATCGAGTCTGATCATAGAAAAGATTCTCTTCAAGCGAACCGGCCTATCCTATCTAGGGGACTGGCGCGGTGGTTGTAACAAAGACACATTGAATTGTGAATTCAAATGTGGCAGATAAGATCAAGTCATATATCTGCACGGCCCAATCAATAGTTCAAGTCACACACTCCCATAATCCATTCTTTTTTTCGGAGAGTTCCCTTCATTCGTGTATGTCAAATAAAAAATGCAATTTATTTTGTTAAGTTGAAGGGAAATATCCAAATACATGTCTTATTTTTTTTTTTAATAATGCATATTTGTAGCAATGAAATATTATTACTCCTCCCCAAAATGATTGATTACAAATATCTATGCTATAAAGGACCGGAAATGCCTTGCTTACGTATCATTGGAAAGTGCATTAACATGAATACGGCAGTAAGAAGAGGTAATACAAAAGTATGTAAACTATAAAAACGAGTCAAGGTAGATTGTCCCACACTAGCGCTTCCGCGCAATAACTCTACCACCGAAGATCCTATTACAGGAATAGCGTCGGGTACACCTGTTACAATTTTTACTGCCCAATAACCAATTTGGTCCCAAGGTAAGGAATAACCGGTTACACCAAAGGATGCAGTCAATACACCTAAAACTACACCCGTAACCCAAGTCAATTCGCGAGGTTTTTTAAAACCACCGGTGAGATACACGCGAAATACGTGCAAGATCATCATTAAGACCATCATACTTGCCGACCACCGATGAACGGATCGGATTAACCAACCAAAGTTAGCCTCAGTCATTATATATTGAACGGAAGCAAAAGCCTCCGTAACGGTCGGACGATAATAAAAAGTCATAGCAAAACCTGTTGCTACTTGGACTAAAAAACAAGTAAGTGTAATTCCTCCTAAACAATAAAATATATTGACATGAGGAGGAACATATTTACTAGTTATATCATCGGCAATCGCCTGAATCTCAAGACGTTCTTCGAACCAATCATAGACTTTATTGAGATAGGTAAACCAAGGGACCCCCCTGAGAACCGTATATGAGAATTTCATCTCGTACGGCTCAAACAAAAATACTCAAATACAGGTTATTTCGAAAACGGATATGTGTAATAGAAAGTTTTAAACTTCTTAACTTAATCTTATGATTCCAATCTTTTTTGAAGATAAAAAAAAAATTGAAATCCAAAAGAAAGCTATTCTTTGTGTTTATAATGCCAAAATTTCAAGTCGGCTCACTCGTCTTTTCTCTTGATCCTTACCGGCCTGTTGAATATTCTATTATTTACTTCATTTTTTGTTTTTTATTTGTGTATGTAATACGATACGATTTTACTGTAGTTTTTTTTTATTGATAGCAATTTTCTTGTTAAGACCCTATAGAATCAATTTAAAAACCTCAGATTCATACCAGAACCACGATGATTTCCAAGGAAAACCTTTCCAAGAAGTCCAAAAATTCCCTGAGTAAGAACTGCTGGATCATCACTTATTCAATGAATAAATATAATGAAAAAAAATACCCAGAAACTTTTGTACTTTGATCAAAATAAAGATAAGCGGGGGAGTTTAAAATTAAAAGAATAAAAACAGTTCCATTTATTTTTCTAAATTGATTATTCTAACTCTTTCATTTTTTTTCGTCTGGTTGCGAGGTCTAAATATAAATATTTAAGTATGAATCATAGTTCTAATACTTTAGAATCTATTTCTTTTCTATATTCCGTGCTCCAGATACTAGATAGAATAAATATCTGACGGGGTAAAGCCATCTCTATCAAGAGAAGATGACGTATTCATTTTATGTTCTGTATTATCAATAGGATCAATTATAACAAGTCACACACTCATATTCCGGAAATACAGAAACAAAGAAGTTTCGCGGTCGAACTACCAAATCAATAAAGGAATGGGCTAAAAATTAACGATCTAAATGCGAAACTTTACTTTCTATTGAAAAGCAAGTTAGTCGGTTCTTGTTAATCTAATTCTCTAATTCATAGAAATTTGGTCCAGTAAAATGGACGAATTATAAATCTCTAAAATAATAGAGAGAAATACCGCAAATAGAGCCATTGCAATCGCCATCAAAGGGGTAGTTCCCCACCCCGGAGCTACTTTTCCATATTCCGAATTCAATGGTTTTAATAAATCTCCTACAACAGTTCGTATTGGACCAGATCTAGAACTATCCTCAACGGTTTGTGTAGCCATAAATCCTAATTTTTTTTTTTGAGATCTCTTGACTTTGTCTACCATTCCGCCGTATAATCTTACCCTATAGATCCAGATCCATTGTAGTCTTGATATTGTATAATCATGGAAACAGCAACCCTAATTGCCATCTCTATATCCGGTTTAATTGTTAGTTTTACAGGGTATGCCCTATATACTGCTTTTGGGCAACCCTCTCAACAACTAAGAGATCCATTCGAAGAACACGGGGACTAGTTGAAGTAATGAGCCCCAGTATCGTAATATTGGAGGCTCATTACTTCAATTGAAATAATTAAAAATCATTTCGTCTTTTTAGTCGGAACTATAGGAGGTTCTCTAAAAAAGATAGCGAAAAAAATGATTCCTAGAGTCGAGACTAAGAGGAATGTATAAACCAATGCTTCCATAGATTTGATCGTGGTTTACAATTATAGCTTTCATACCTGTTTTGGGGGATTATCTCCTTGATAAAGAAAAAGAAAGAACAAGAGTAAAACAAAATGGGATGATTGAAATCAAGATTTATATAGTTCCCTATATCAAATTCAAATAACAACAAAAAAAGTCGAATCGAAAAGGAACAAACCTATTTCTATCAGACTACCTGTTTTTTTGTAGTTGGATCTCCAAGTTTTTGGAATGCTCCAAATTCTACTTGAGCATCCAAATCTGGATCAATACCAGCAAAAACATCTCTGAACAAGGTTCTAGCACCATGCCAAATATGGCCGAAAAAGAAGAGCAGAGCAAACGACGCATGTCCAAAAGTAAACCAACCCCTTGGACTGCTACGAAAAACACCATCCGATTTTAAAGTAGCACGATCTAATTCAAAAATTTCACCCAATTGAGCACGTCTAGCATATTTTTTCACAGTAGCAGGATCACTATAACTGACTCCATTGAGTTCGCCACCATAGAATTCAACAGTGACACCGACTTGTTCGACACTATACTTCGATTCTGCCCTTCGAAAAGGAACATCCGCTCTAACAATTCCGTCTCCGTCTACCAAAACAACCGGAAATGTTTCAAAAAAAGTAGGCATACGACGTACAAAAAGTTCACGCCCCTCTTTGTCTCTAAAGATAGGATGCCCTAACCAACCGACGGCTATTCCATCTCCATTGTCCATTGAGCCCGCTCTAAACAATCCCCCTTTTGCCGGATTATTGCCGATGTAATCATAAAAAACTAATTTTTCAGGAATTTTAGACCAAGCTTCTGATAAACTTTGATTTTCGGCTAGCCCAGCGCCAACTCTTCGATATATTTCTTGCTGGAAGTATCCCTGATCCCATTGGTAACGAGTAGGACCAAATAATTCAATCGGTGTAGTTGCTGAACCATACCACATAGTTCCAGCAACAACAAAAGCTGCAAAAAATACAGCAGCGATACTACTAGAAAGTACGGTTTCAATATTTCCCATCCGCAACCCTTTGTATAAACGTTGAGGTGGACGCACACTAAGATGGAAAAGGCCCGCTAATATGCCCAATGTCCCTGCTGCAATATGATGAGAGGCTATTCCCCCCGGAACAAAAGGATCAAAACCGTCCACACCCCATGCGGGATTTACAGATTGTACCCTTCCGGTTAGTCCATAAGGATCAGATACCCATATTCCAGGACCAAACAATCCTGTTACATGAAATGCTCCAAAACCAAAACACCCCACCCCTGCTAGAAATAAATGAATTCCAAAAATTTTTGGCAAATCCAAAGAAGGTTTTCCAGTACGTTCATCACAAAAGATTTCTAGATCCCAATAGACCCAATGCCAAATAGCCGCCAAAAAGCACAAGCCCGAAAACACAATATGTGCCGCGGCCACACCTTCGTAACTCCAAATACCCGGATTCGTTATAGTCCCTCCTGTGATATTCCAACCACCCCACGAATTGGTTATTCCTAAACGAGTCATGAAGGGTATAACGAACATACCCTGTCTCCACATTGGGTCAAGAACGGGGTCAGAGGGATCAAAAACTGCTAATTCATATAGAGCCATCGAACCAGCCCAACCAGCAACCAGAGCTGTATGCATTATATGGACAGAAAGTAAACGGCCGGGATCATTTAATACAACGGTATGAACACGATACCAAGGCAAACCCATGAAAATACCTCTTCTATCAACAAAAAATAGACACTATGTAATTTTATTGCACTGTAAAAAACTATCCCATGGACCTTCCCCTTTTAGTAAACTATCTCACATTAAATAATGAATATATATTTGTTCTTGTTTTTTAGTAACAATGGGACATTCTATTTGTAGGAATAAAAAGAAGCAGATCTATTCTATATCCGATAAGTAACAATACGCAATGGTGGTGGGGGCTTACTATGTTATCTCCTCACGTTCTCACGACAAAGCAAAGTAAGCTAGACAACTGCATCTTCTTGCATTTTTGTTTATGCCAATTGGAGTTCCCAAAGTCCCTTTTCTAGTGCCGGGAGACGATGAGGCATCTTGGATTGATTTATACAATCGACTTTACCACGAAAGGCTTTTATTTTTAGGTCAAGAAGTAAACAGTGAAATAGCAAATCAATTGGTTGGTCTAATGGTATATCTCAGTTTAGAGGACAAGACCAAAGATTTGTATCTGTTTATAAATTCTCCGGGCGGAGGGGTAATATCTGGAATCGCTATATTTGATATTATGCAGGTGGTAGAAGCAGAAGTACAGACAGTATGTGTAGGATTAGCCGCTTCAATGGGATCTCTTCTTTTGGTAGGGGGAGAAATTACCAAACGTCTAGCATTCCCTCACGCTTGGCGCCAATGATTCTTAATTTGTAGAAAAAAAAGAAAAGAAGACTATGCCTACGCTAATATTAAGTAAAAAAAGCATGGCACCTCGAGTTCGATATGCAAAAATAATTTTATTTCAAAACCATTAGATTATATATCGAAAGAGGAAGTATGAAAAGGCGGTATTTACGATTTTATCTGATCTATCGGGATCCTTTTTTAGTGTCACAATCTTTTTTTGTTTTCAGTTTTCATACCAGAAAACTTTTAACAATATTTTTTTAACTTATTTGAAAAAATAAAAAGAAACTTTGGGATTGCTGAATAAAAAACTAGACGAAATAAAAGAGCAACGGAATCATCATAGTCTTTTAAAAATATTCTCAAACAAAAAAGAAAGGTGGTTATTGGATTATTTACTGATCTGGGTCTGATAGACCCGGTATATTTTATATTTCTTCAATGGAAGGTCAAAATAAATTTCATATTTATAGTAGAGCCGTATGCTATATAAAAAATCAAAAAGATGCCTGCCTGTACGGCTTTAAATTGAATTTGTTTCTTTGTCTTTCTATCCCTTACCTTATAATCCAAGATTAGGAGAAACCCTTATTATGTTATACTCTCAGGGTAATGATCCATCAACTTGCTAGTTCTTTCTACGAAGGACAAATAGGAGAATGTGCGCTGGAAGCGCATGAATTACTGACAATGCGCCAAAATATAACAAATATTTATGCACAAAGAACAGGCAAACCTTCATGGCAGATATCCAAAGACACGGAAAGGGATCTTTTTATGTCAGCAGAAGAAGCCCTAGCCCATGGAATTGTTGATATGGTAGCGGATTCTTAGTAATTAGAAAAAAAAAACTAGCCTAATTATTTGGTTAGGATTACAGTTGATGTGCCTTCGGTACAGGGTGTTATTTTTCATTATAAATTCTATGAACAAGACAACAGGAGACGGGAAACCATTCTTTGAAGTGGAAACCCGTATGGAGGGATCGAAGGCATGAGACGGAATTCGAACCTCCCCCGAACAATAAGGGGGTTTTCTCAAGGCGTTGGCTTTCTGTATTATTCTGTATTTGTTAATCATTTTGATTAACAAAATAATGAATGAAATATTCAAAAGGATAAAAAAACTAATAAGCAGGAAGAAATGGATTAAAAACTCTATAAAAATTTAATTTTCGATTCTACTTATTATATTGATGACGTTTTTAAAGAGGAATTTCCTAGGTACCTAATTAATTGTTATTCTATTCTATTCCACCTCTTAGTATATATCCTCCTTTTCTAAGGAGGAATAAAAACATAATTACCGGGATTGATCCAAACCAGCTCAGTTAGTCATTTCCGGAGGAAGAAATGAACCCTAAAATAACATATATAGCACTGTTATTTCATTCGATTCTACCTCTTCTATTTCCTCCTTGTCTAAGGAGGAATTTCCTATGAAACCTATCAAAAAAAAAACATTGATCAACTTGATAAAGGTGCGGAAAGAGAGGGATTCGAACCCTCGGTAAACAAAAAGCCTACATAGCAGTTCCAATGCTACGCCTTGAACCACTCGGCCATCTCTCCTACATAATGATTATGCCCCTAAACCGAGTGAATAGTGAGGCATTCATATTCCATTTGCGTAGGCGCACACAATTAATGGAAACTAAAAAAAAAATAGAAAGATAAAATTTTTATCAAAAAACCCCTACTTCGAGGCCTGCAGTAGGATAAAGTAATTTGATTAAAAAGTCCATTTTTACGTTATTTCGTACTGTATTGTACAATTCCTTTGTTTTGGGGATTCTTTTATCACGCGATAAAAAATGAAATTATAGAATGGATTGCTACCTATGACTAGATCTCGGATAAATGGAAATTTTATTGATAAGACCTTTACCATTGTAGCCAATATCTTATTACGAATAATTCCGACAACTTCCGGAGAAAAAGAGGCATTCACTTATTACAGAGATGGTGCGATTTGATTATTTTTTTTTTTTACCGATCTTAGTCTTAGGAGAAAGATACATTCTTCGGAGAGAAAGCAAAAAATTTTGAAAAAAAAAAACCTACGCTTGCTGAAGGTGAAGTTTGGAAATAAAACGATTAATCCCTTCTGTCGTGTATTCCCGATTAATGCAGCCTCATATGCTTCAATTTTAGGTTTATAG